AATTCAAAAGTTGGAGAAGGTTTTTTACTAATAAATCGATAGTCAAAATCATTCCATTCAGGGTCTTTTATTCTACCAAAGCGTCGAATTTCTAAATTCTCATAGGGTCCCCCTGGAATTCCTTCCAGAGCCTGTTGGATAATTTTTATGGATTCTGTCATTTCACTGATTCGTACTAAATACCGAGCTAATGAATCCCCTTCTTTTTGCCATTGAATCTCCCAATCAAATTCGTCGTAAGACTCATAACGATCAATTTTACGAAGATCCCACTGTATTCCGGAAGCTCGTAGCATTGGGCCCGATAAACCCCAATTTAGTGCTTCTTCTGCGCGAATAATGCCTACGCCCTCAACTCGTTCTAAAAAAATAGGATTCCGCGTAATAAGCTTTTGATATTCAGCAACCGCGGTTAAAAAATAATCGCAAAAATCCAAACATTTATCTATCCAGCCATGAGGTAGATCAGCAGCTACTCCTCCGATACGAAAATAATTATGCATCATGCGCATACCGGTAGCAGCTTCGAACAAGTCATATATTAACTCTCGTTCTCGAAAAATATAGAAGAAAGGGGTCTGTGCCCCAATATCTGCCATAAAAGGGCCAAGCCATAACAAATGAGAAGCGATACGACTTAACTCCAACATAATAGCTCTGATATAGCTAGCCCTTTTAGGTACTTGAATATTGCCTAGCTGTTCGGGTCCATTTACGGTTATTGCTTCTGTGAACATAGTAGCTAAATAATCCCAACGCGTTACATAAGGCAAATATTGTATAATTGTTCGATTTTCCGCAATTTTCTCCATCCCTCTATGTAAATAACCCAGTATTGGTTCACAATCAATAACATTTTCACCATCGAGAGTAACAATCAGTCGAAGAACACCATGCATTGATGGGTGGTGAGGGCCCATATTGACTATCATGAGGTCTTTTCTTGTAGTTGGTGCAATCATAAGTTTTTTCCCGAGTCGTTCTTCCATGCATTGCTGAAAGTAAAAAGAAGTTCATCAAAATTTAAACGACTAAGCTCAAATGGTATCACGCTTCAAATTAACGAGTTTTTATCTCTCGAATATTTAACTCACTAATTAATTCTTTATAGCGTCTTCTATTTTTTTTTGACAAATAGGCCAGCAGTCGTTGGCGTTTTCCCAAAATTTTCCGCAAACCTCTCTGGGATGAAGAGTCTTTTTTGTGCAATTCCAAATGTGAAGTAAGTCTTCTTATCTTAGTGGTAAAACTGAATACTTGAAATTCAACAGACCCTCTGTTTTCTTCGTTTTCTTTTTGAGAAATAACCGAAATGAATGAATTTGTTACCATAAAAAAATCCCCTTTCCCTTTTTACAGATATGGATTTTATTGATCAGTAATAATAATGCCATTAATTGGAATCTGGTATATACAATAATCTAATCCAAATTTCTTTATGAACTCCTAATTTTCTGAATTCAAATCAATTAATCCAATTTCTAATTGGATTTAGATAGGGATAGAAAAAGATTGGTACATTTTCGTATCGAAGAATTTAGACCTAAAACAAAGAAGGTTCTGTTGATTCATTTCGAGATCTAATCGAGACATTATTCATTTCCTATTGGATATTAGAATGAAATGTGAGACAAGACATGTGATCTATGTATTTGTTTGCTTTGATATACCCTATTATATATATAGGGTATAGAATATATAGAAATATATAGGGTATAGAATATATAGAAAAAGTGTATTATCCACGAAATGTCAAAATTTCAATCGTGGATACAGATGTATTCTTAACATACTGAAACGACTGCCATTATTGGTATCAAACCAATAACGATTCATACAAGCTAAATCCTCTAATCGATAATTAGGCCAAAGAAAGAGCTTTAATTTCATTAATTGATTTTTCTCTCTATCAAAATGGTTACTGTCATGCGAAACTTGGCTGCTGTCTTTTACGTCCTTTGCATTCCAAAATACTTGATTTCTATCTTCACCATTTCTATTCTTTGAATTAAAACAACTTAGAATTTTCAACTTTCTACGACGTCTAAACGAGAAAATATTTTCAGGAACAAGCAAATCCAAATGATTTTTGTCTCTATTTTCAGTTATTCTTTGGTGTGATGAAATAGTTTCATCAAAATTCTTCTTAGAAACATATCTTTGTTCTTGATATTTTTGATTAGTTTGGTGCTTACTCTTATGAACCAATGAAATACCTATGGTTTGATACATAATAAATTGTGCATCGTTTTTTCCAAACAGACGAATGGGTTCTATAATCAATATTCCCTTTTTCATCAATTGGTTAAGAGTTAAATTCTTCTCAATCAGCATTATATCCAAACTCATTTCTCTATTTTGAATCGAGGGTATAGTAATTTGGGTTGGATCTATCAGTCTAAGCAGGAGACAATATACCTTGACATTATTGATCAGTCTTTGATTCAAAGTATCGTCCCATCTCAATTGAAAAAGCAAATAACGTTTCAGGAAGAAATCTAGTTCTGCTCTCGCGCTGCTTTTGTATTGTTTTTTCTTTTTCCCCTTTTTCATGTCTGATCTTGCATAATTTTCTTCACTATCTTTTTGTTGTGAGAGAACGGATCCAAGATTTCCTGGACTTGTGGGTTCTTTTTCTCCTTGATTTCGATGCTTTTTATTCGATGGTATCAAAAAACTTCCTTTTTGCTTTTGATTTATTTTTTTATTTTCACTACTATTTTCATTTTTATTCAAATTTGAAAGAAGTAATTTGCTTGGTATAAACCAAGGTTTGCTTTTATATGCTTTATAAAGTAACACAAATTCTGGGAAGAACCAAGGTTCCAAATTCGCTATGCGACACTTTAGCATTTTTTCATTCATTCCCATCCAATCAAAAAATACTTTGTCGGAGTTTGGTGGATTGATTTCTGGAATCATAAGGTAAAAAAGATCTTTTTTAGGAATTATTTGAGTATTTTGATTCCCATTGCTGACCCAGGCCTCAATATCGCCTTTTTGTTTAAGATCAAAATTGAGAATGTTCCAATCAAAATATTTTCTATCGACCGTTTTTTCCATATATAGAATATGGACCTTTCCTAGATAATTATCGATAGGGATGTTCCTCAGTATATTTTCTTTATGCGTGTTATAAGAAATCTCTTGCTTCTTACGTTCTTGAAACGGAGATCTATAAAAAAAGTATTCCGTTTTATTTTCATAATTAAGAAATTTATATGATAAAAGATCATATTTATAGTATTTTTGCAAATTCTCTTTTCTTTTTTGATTAGATAATGAATATACTTCAATTTGTTTTTGTTTTTTGAAATCAATTAATTGGTCTTTTTCATATGAATGCCTTTTGCTAAAATTTTCCTTTTTACGCTGATGAACTGTATTGCGCCATTTTTCTGGTATTAATCTATACCATCTGCTCTGAGATAAATTGTATTGATAATATCCTCTTAACCACTTTTTCCATTGATTCATTTCATAACTCGGAAGTTTCTTATCCCCTAATTTCGAATCAACCATTCCTTGTGTTTCAAAAGAATCCTTTATTTCAGGCGGGGGGATTCCTTGAGATTGAAGAACAGCTCTTAATTTATACGAGTTACTAACTTGGATTTGTGATAATTTGAAAAATACATATGCTTGTGACACGTAGGATAAGTCATAAAAAATAGGTGAATTTTTTTGACTATTACTAATATTATCAAGTGACTTTTTTATAGTCGAAATAAATGGAATTAGATTTTTCTTAATTTTATTAATTCTTTCTTGTTTTCTTTCATTATTGTAAAGGGATTTATCAATAATTTTTTTTGTTGATTCAAGAAAAAGTTCTGTATTCATTCTGGGAATATTAATGATACATAAAAATATATCTGTGTAGATTCTTTCAATGAAAAATTTCAAAAAAAGAGGTAATTTAGAGATTAATTGAGCATTTCTTTTTTTGAATATTTGCCATTTTTCGAATCTTTTAGCATTATAACTTGTTTTTTTAAGACTAATATTATTTATTCTTGGAGTTACTTTTTTTTGCTCTTTTATAATTCTTTCTATTTGATTTCGAATTGTACTTGTTCTAGTAGTCAAATCCTTGATTTTTTTTTCTGTTAATGAAGAATTTGTCCAATTCGTAGATGCAATTTTACTAAACGATTTGTGAATTAGCTGATTGCTTATTATAGAATCTTTTTCTTCTTTAATTTCACTTGATTCATATACTTCTCTTCCTGTTAATCGAAATAACAGAATTTTGGAAAGTTCTTTTATTATTTTTTTTATAAAAATAACACTTTCGATAACCCATTCTTTTGTTTCTTTTAAAACTTTTCGAAGTAATTTTATTTTTCTTTTAAAAACTATTAGAACTCGAGAAGACTTCTTTTTCAATTTTCCAATTTTTTTTTCAATTTCCTTAAAAATGGGTTTCAAAAAGGAAGGTCCTTTTCGGGGCGAACCAAAAGGAAGTTCAGTTTCCATTCCCCAAACTGTTAAAAAACAAAAATCATCTTTTTCTTTTTTCTTTTTCATTAAACCTTTCTTAAATGATCGTAGTTTCGATTTGTGCCAAGGTTTCAGACGGAAAGGAAATAAGATTTTTATCTGAATACCGTCTGTCAACCAATTTTTCGGAAATTCTGTTTCAGATAATGGAACACCATTATAGGTACATTTAACATGCATCTCTCTATTCCATTCCTGTAAATCCTCAAACCATTCGGGAAATTGAAATAGGAACATGCGTCCACTATTTTTTGCAATTAGCAATGAAGGTAATACAATATATTTTCTAAAAATAGATTGAGTTAGTAACATGCAACCTCTTATTACTTGTGTAACTGGAATGGTATCCCAGGCCTCTGCTATCTGTATTCGCTCTTTCTCCGTTCTTTCCTTCGTCTCTTTTTCTTCTTCTCTTTTTCTTTCTTCTTCTGTATACTCTACAATTTTGAATGCTTCCCCCTTCCCTACCCAATTTCTAAAAATTACTTTAATCAGCC